AAAAAGAAATGGGTCGAGAAAGGGCAGTTGTATAGAACTTTTCAATCAAAATGGAATCTATTCCAAACATATATGCCATGGTTCCTTACTTCGACAGGGTACAAATATCTAAATTTGATATTTTTAGATATTTTTTCAGACCTATTGCCGATACTAAACCTATTGCCGATACTAAGTAGCAACCAAAAATGGGTATCCATTTTTCACGATATTATGCATGGACCGGGTATATTGTGGCGAATTATTCAGAAAAATTTGTGTCTTCCACTAAGTGAGATTTCGATTTGGAGGAAGTATCTTCCTCTGGTTCTGTCCGAAGAAAGGATTCATCGAAATAATGAGTCACCATTGATATCGACACATCTGAGATTGCCAAATGTTCGGGAGTTCCTCGATTCAACCCTTTTCCTTCTTCTTGTTGCTGGATATCTCGTTTGTACATATCTTCTCTCTGTTTCCTGGGGCGTTAGTAAGTTACAGACAGAGTTCGAAAAGGTCAAATCTTTGATGATTCCATCATCCACGATTGAGTTGCGAAAACTTCTGGATAGGTATCCTACATCTGAACCGAATTCTTTCTGGTTCAAGTTCAAGAATCTCTTTCTAGTTGCTCTAGAACAATTAGGAGATTCTCTAGAAGAAATACGGGGTTCTGCTTCTGGCGGCAACCTGCTTGGTCCCACTTATGGGGTCAAATCAATACGTTCTAAATATTTGAAAATCAATCTCATCGATATCGTCGATCTCATACCAAATCCTATCAATCGAATCACTTTTTCGAGAAATACGAGACATCTAAGTCATATAAGTAAAGAGATCTATTCATTGATAAGAAACGCGAACTGGAATTGGATTGATGATAAAAAAATAGAATCCTGGGTTGCGAACAGTGATTTGATTGGTGATGAAGAAAGAGAATTCTTGGTTCAGCTCTCCACCTTAACGACAGAAAAAGAAAAGGGGATTGATCAAATTCTATTGAGTCTGACTCATAGTGATCATTTATCAAAGAATGACTCTGGTTATCAAATGATTGAACAACCAGGAGCAATTTACTTACGACACTTAGTTGACATTCATAAAAAGGATCTAATGAATTATGAGTTCAATACATCCTGTTTAGCAGAAAGACGGATCTTCCTTGCTCATTATCAGACAATCACTTATTCACAAACTTCGTGTGGGGCTAATAGTTTTCATTTCCCATCTCATGGAAAACCCTTTTCGCTCCGGTTAGCCTTATCCCCCTCTAGGGGTATTTTAGTGATCGGTTCTATAGGAAGTGGACGATCCTATTTGGTCAAATACCTAGTGACAAACTCCTATGTTCCTTTCATTACGGTATTTCTGAACAAGTCCCTGGATAACAACTCTGAGGATGATGATGACGAGTTTGATGATAGTGACGATGACGATATTGATGATAGTGACGATGACGATATTGATGCTAGTGACGATGACGATATTGATGCTAGTGACGATGACGATATTGATGATAGTGACCTTGATACGGAGCGGGAGTTGCGAACTCTGATGGAGATGGATGCGCTAACTATGGATAGGATGCCGAAAACAGACCGATTTTATATCACCCTTCAATTCGAATTAGCCAAAGCAATGTCTCCTTGCATACTATGGATTCCAAACATTCATGATCTGGATGTGAATGAGTCGAATTACTTATCCCTCGGTCTATTAGTGAACCATCTCTCCAGGGATTGTGAAAGATGTTCCACTAGAAATATTCTTGTTATTGCTTCGACTCATATTCCCCAAAAAGTGGATCCCGCTCTAATAGCTCCGAATAAATTAAATACGTGCATTAAGATACGAAGGCTTCTTATTCCACAACAACGAAAGCACTTTTTCACTCTTTCATATACTAGGGGATTTCACTTGGAAACGAAAATGGTCCATACTAACGGATTCGGGTCCATAACCATGGGTTCCAATGTACGAGATCTTGTAGCACTTACCGATGAGGCCCTATCCATTAGTATTACACAGAAGAGATCAATTATAGACACTAATACAATTAGATCCGCTCTTTATAGACAAACTTGGGAGTTGCGATCCCAGGTAAGATTGGTTCAGGATCATGGGATCCTTTTCTATCAGATAGGAAGGGCTGTAGCACAAAATGTACTTCTAAGTAATTGCTCCATAGATCCTTTATCTATCTATATGAAGAAGAAATCATGTAAGGAGAGGGATTCTTATTTGTACAAATGGTACTTCGAACTTGGAACGAGCATGAAGAAATTAACGATCCTTCTTTATCTTTTGAATTGTTCTGCCGGATCGGTCGCTCAAGATCTTTGGTCTCTGCCCGGACCCGATGAAAAAAACGGGATCACTTCTTATGGACTCGTTGAGAATGATTCGGATCTAGTTCATGGCCTATTAGAAGTAGAAGGCGCTCTGGTGGGATCTTCACGGACAGAAAAAGATTTCAGTCAGTTTGATAATGATCGAGCGACATTGCTTCTTCGGCCCGAACCGAGGAATCCCTTAGATATGATGCAGAGCGGATCTTGTTCTATCCTTGATGAGAGATTTCTCGATGAATCGGAGTTTGAAGAGGGGGAGGAAGAAGGAGCCCTTGACCCGCAACAGATAGAGGAGGATTTATTCAATCACATAGTTTGGGCTCCTAGAATATGGCGCCCTTGGGCCTTTCTATTTGATTGTATCGAAAGGCCCAATGAATTGGGATTTACCTATGGGTCCAGGCTATTTTGGGGCAAGCGGGTCATTTATGATGAAGAGGATGAGCTTCAAGAGTATGATGAAGAGGATGAGCTTCAAGAGTATGATGAAGAGGATGAGCTTCAAGAGTATGATGAAGAGGATGAGCTTCAAGAGTATGATGAAGAGGATGAGCTTCAAGAGTATGATGAAGAGGATGAGCTTCAAGAGAATGATTCGGAGTTCTTGCAGAATGGAGCCGTGCAGTACCAGACACGAGATAGATCTTCCAAAGAACAAGGCCTTTTTCGAATAAGTCAATTCATTTGGGACCCTGCAGATCCACTCTTTTTCCTATTCAAAGATCAGCCCCCCGGCTCTGTGTTTTCACGTCGAGAATTATTTGCAGATGAAGAGATGTCAAAGGGGCTTCTTTCTTTCCAAACGGATCCTCCTACATCTATATATAAACGCTGGTTTATCAAGAATACGCAAGAAAAGCACTTTGAATTGTTGATTAATCGTCAGAGATGGCTTAGAACGAATAGTTCATTATCTAATGGATCTTTCCGTTCTAATACTCTATCCGAGAGTTATCAGTATTTATCAAATCTGTTCCTATCTAACGGAACGCTATTGGATCAAATGACAAAGACATTGTTGAGAAAAAGATGGCTTTTCCCGGATGAAATGATGAAATGAAAATTATTGGATTCATGTAACGGGAGAAGGATTTCCCATCCCTTAGCCGGAAAGATATGTGGCCATGAAAGGTGGATTAAGTGGAACAGAATTGACTGGGCGGTAGAGTCGTGGAAACGCTTCTTTCTTCCATATTTTGGACCTTAGCTCCATGGAACAATATGTTACTGCTGAAACACGGAAGAATTGAAATCGTAGATCAAAACACTATGTATGGATGGTATGAACTGCCTAAACAAGAATTCTTGAACAGCGAACAACCAGTTCAGATATTCACAACCAAGAAGTACTAGATTCTCTTCTCTTTCGGATAGGCCCTGAAAGAAGAAGGAAGGCTGGAATGCCACCAGGCGTCTATTATTGAATTCACCCGACCCGATAGTACCCATTTTGGGAACGTCCAGTGCGAAAGTCACCGAATGGGTAAGTCGCCAATCCTTGGACTATGTAATGTACTTTATCTGTTGGGTTACGGGCGGGCATTTTACCAGAGGTTTCGAATCTATGATTCCTGTTGAAGCATATACTCGGGGGGTGGGTGCAGGGCGGACGGTTTGAAAGCAGACTCCCCGTTCATTAGATAGAGAAGATCACCAAGATTTCGTGATCCGCTGCCGAACTTATTCCAATTCCAAGAGCTCGGATCGGGATCGGTATTGATATACCGATTCGATCCGAGCTCTCTTATTGAATTGCTCATTCAATGAGCATTCTCAATATTATGCCTTGAAGAGGACTCGAACCTCCACGCTCTTTAGCACGAGATTTTGAGTCTCGCGTGTCTACCATTTCACCACCAAGGCATGAATCGTATTCCATGAATATGATATCTATCTAGTGTGATGTATGGAATATATGACAAAGGTGGAGTATTTTTATTGATCGGTCATATCATATAGGCTGGAGTTGGGCATCCAATTGCTTCGATTTGAATTATCCGGAGAATGCCTTAGATATATCAAAAAGATGGACAATCAAACCTATTTCTAGAAGCTCAAAGGGGTGAAACAAAGGGGTGAAAATAGGGTCCCAAATAAAAATAAGGAGAGATGTGTAAAAAAAAGCAGGTCCGATTACGCCTATGCCTAATCCTAAATGAATAGCATAAATAAAGCATTGGCAACCGAGAATAGTAAACCGACCCGCTCCAATCGCTGAAGGAGCCCTGTCTTGAACTGGCGTACACCTCTCCCACTTGAAGTCGGGTCCAACCTATGCGCTTTTTCAAACGCATAAAATCGACCTACACATGCAGAAAATATGCATATACGTACATTAATATCTAAAATTCAAACAAATAATAAAAATTTATTAATTTCGTAAAGAGAGAGAAAATAAAATTGCGCACATAGATAGGCTACGCGAGGGCGTGGATGTAGAGAGGCGTAAGGTGGGATCGATTCAAGGCAGTTCGTCCACACTTTGTTTTGTGTTGTTACAGGGTGAAAATACGAGTTATGCTTCTATGCTGCTTGGCGAGAAGTGAGGTTGGTTGATAGCCGCGCTCGGTCTTGCTCTTCTTCTTACACATAGAGGGTTTTTGCTCTCGTATTGTGGGTTTCCACTTCGTTCAGTTACATTATTAGGGCTCTACCCAACTCTACTTTGGT